AAACTACGTGTTATTCAAGGCATCAATAGAAACCCCCTATTTTTTAGGTCCTACTTATTTTAACTGTCTTCGGAATAATAGAATAATTTAATTTGGAATAGCGGCCAAGATCTTGAGAAAACCTGAATTAATGATAATAGGTTTGGATAAAGAATTTAGGAAGGAAATTCTCATATTGACGCAATACAAGGATAAGTATATCCGAAACCTATCCCTTTTTAGTTAAAAGTTTTATTCGAATCCAACCTTTCCTTTTAAGAAATTAAGAAGTAACTCGTTTTCGAATCAACTTTGGTTGAGGTTCGAAAAATGAATAAAAAAAAATGAAAATAAAGTAAATTAAAGGAAGAGCTTTCCCTTTTTTCAGGGTGCCCTTCGGGGGTCGTGGAATGCTTTTCTTCTCCTCTTATTCCATATGGAATATAATGAGTTAAAATAAGAAGGAAAAGGGAATATTCGACTGTTTTTTCCAAAAAAAGGATTAAATCCTATTTATTGAAAAAGAAATAATCGGAAATAGAAAGAACTTTTTTCAAATTCCATTCTTTATTTATATTTATCTTTTTTTCCAAAATTCCCCAAAAATCCAATTTCATTTTTCAATGGGGTTAGACGATCTAGTTCTTAATTTATACGATCTAGTTCTTAATATTATTATTTACTTAACTGACAGATTCCACAACAAATCTCTTGATTCGGAATTAGGAACTCATGTCCCATCCGATGAATCTATTTTCTTTTACACTTTTGTATCTCACTCTATCTTGTTTTTTAGTATTATCTAAAATAACCGATGAATTATGAATTTTCCATAACTTAGGTACGTGCTTTACCAACATATGTAGTGTAGTAAAAAAATAAATGGAATTTCACCCCTTCATGCTTACTATAACTAGTTATTTCGGTTTTCTACTGGCTGCTTTAACTATAACCCCAGCTCTATTTATTGGTTTGAACAAGATACGTCTTATTTGAAATGAATTGAATGAATAAGTCAGAAAAGAAAAATCTTTCTTTTGGATTCCTCGTATTCTAGACTCTTTTCCACACTAATTACCAATTTTTTTTTGGTCATTGAGATTTGTGGATAATTTAGACTATTATTTAGAGATAGATCGTACCTCTTTTTTTTATCCCCTCGAACAAATTCAAATGATTGAAGTTTTTCTATTTGGAATCGTCTTAGGCCTAATTCCTATTACTTTAGCGGGATTATTCGTAACTGCGTATTTGCAATACAGGCGTGGGGATCAGTTGGATCTTTGATTGAGTAATATTTCTTTTTTGATTGACCTCCTCCAGACCAGAGAGGAGGTCAAATTGGAGTTGAAATTCTACTTTTTTTTAGTTATTTTACTCTGTTTCGACATAAGATAGAGGGAATCACGCTCTGTAGGATTTGAACCTACGACATCGGGTTTTGGAGACCCGCGTTCTACCAAACTGAACTAAGAGCGCTTTCAAAAAGAAAATCCTTTCCTACTCTTAACGTGTCTCACGTACGTATAGTATCCACAAATTGAAGTTATACCCGCTTTAATTGATCTCCCCGCTACTGCTCATAAAGAAGAGAGAAGTAATAGGTAGGGATGACAGGATTTGAACCTGTGACATTTTGTACCCAAAACAAACGCGCTACCAAGCTGCGCTACATCCCTTTTCTAAATTGTTGTACAATGCCATTGTACACAATTCCTTTCTTGTTTTCCACATCGGAATTTTTTTCTATTTCCCTATCTATATAGAACTTTCTTCTCATTTCTTGTTTTTGGTCTCATATAATCAAGGAAGGGTATACATCTAAAATCTAGTCTAATTTCCCCTATAAAAGAAGGATTACTATTCCTTAGTAATGTATAGGAAGAAGGAGTCGTCTTTTTCTTTTTTAGGGATAGGAAAATCTCGTCTATATGGTTCATTCTATATATATAGAATATTGATTTTGTTTTTTTAGTTAGGAATTTCGCCTAAACAAAAGAAATACAAACGATCGTGGGCAAGGGTATCTGATCATATATGTATTCCAATAAGAAAGGAGGATTTTCAATGCGGGATATAAAAACATATCTTTCTGTAGCACCCGTGCTAAGTACTCTATGGTTTGGAGCTTTAGCAGGTTTATTGATAGAAATTAATCGTTTATTCCCGGATGCTTTGTCGTTCCCTTTTTTTTAATTCTAGTTATTCCTATGCCAGAGATAGAATTTTTCGTGACATGACGAAAATTATCCCTTTTTCAATCCTTTTTTAGTATACGAAGTAAAAAGAAAGAAAAGATGGATTGGGTTGAACCTCAGAGTAATGAAAAATTCGGTAAATCTGATTTTGGAAAACAGAAATTTAATTAAAAGCGGTATCCAAGCTAAGTCAGGCCTCACAAATCAGAGCATAGAAAGAGGATGGGGCTTACTATTTAAATTAAATGAATGAAAGGATTTCGAAGCAAAATCCTTGCTAATTTGACAAAGATTGTATTCTTTAATTATCTCTCTATTTTTTATTACTTAATTTACGAATTTAGAAAATTTTTTATTCTATTGGATTGCATTCGTTAGAGAATTCTGCGTTGAAGAATTACAACAAAATCTTTAGAAATCACATTTTTAGTTAGGAACTTCTATGGATTTTATTCTTCTTCTTCGGATCCTAAATAGAAGAATAAAAGAATAGGTATAAGAATTAAGTTAAGTCGATCCAAAAAGGAAAGGAGGTTCATGGCCAAGGGCAAAGATGTTAGAATCAGAGTTATTTTGGAATGTATCAGTTGTGTTCGAAAGAGTACCGATAAGCAATCGATGGGGATTTCTAGATATAGTACTCAAAAGAATCGTCAGAATACACCCGGACAATTAGAATTAAGAAAATTTTGTCGTTATTGTCGCAAGCATACGACTCATAACGAAATAAAGAAATAGGAGCATCGTGTGTTCGATTTTTCCAAAGAACAGAAAGAGTAAGAACTTTTTATTTAATATATAGAACATAGATAGAATACAAAATACAATCAACTCATCTGATTTTAGGTAGATATTATTTCATATGTATAGAGGGTTTTTATTTTTATATTATTTTTATATATAGCATATGAATCAAAAAATATAAAGAAAGACTGCTTCTTTTGGATCCAAAATTACTAAAATAAAGAAATCCATTTTTTTTCTATTTTAAAATAAGGAATAAAGCATGTATATATCTAAACAACCTTTTCGTAAATCTAAGCAACCCTTTCATAAATCAAAACAAACTTTTCAAAAATCCAAGCAAACTTTTCGTAAATTCAAACAACCTTTTCGTAAATCCAAACAACCTTTTCGTAGGCGTTCTCGAATTGGCCCGGGGGATCGAATTGATTATAGAAACATGAGTTTAATTAATCGATTTATTAGTGAACAAGGAAAAATATTATCCAGACGAATAAATAGATTAACCTTGAAACAACAACGATTAATAACTCTTGCTATAAAACAGGCTCGTATTTTATCTTTCTTACCATTTCGTAACTATGAGAATGAGAAGCAATTTCAAGCCCAGCCAATTTCAATAATTACTGGTCCTAGACACAGAAAAAATAGACATATTCCTCAATTAACACAAAAGTTCAATTCCAATCGAAACTTAAGAAACTCCAACCAGAATTTAAGAAACAACAATCGAAACTTAAGTTCCGATTGTTGATGTTTTATTCGAAAGAAAGGGTCAGACTCATATATATAAAGAAAGTAACCCAGTTTTGATTCTTTTGTTTGTTATAATATAAGAAAGAAAAAAGGGAAAAAGAAATAGTTTTTTTTATTGCAACATGCTCGTTGATTTCTACCACTTAATCTTAATTTATTGTATCTTCCCGGAGTTCCCTCTCCGGGAATTCGGTTTTAATTATTCCTGTATATTACTTTTTATCCCTTTAATTGATGGTCTTTATTTTATTGGAAATCGTGTAAAGATTATTTGGATTTGATACAGCTACTTGTGCAAGTATTTTACGATTAAGAATCAATTCTTTCTTGTACAGATTGTGTATTAATTTACTATAACTATCGAATACTTTATATATCCGTGTTGCTGCGTTTATCCGAGTAATCCACAAACGCCGAAAATCTCTCTTTTGCCTGCCTCTATCTCGATGAGAAGAAACAAAAGCTCTTCTTACTTGTTGAGTAATCATTCGATTAAGTCTTAAATGAGCCCCTCTAAAGTTTGAGGCAAATGAACGCATTTTTGTTCGTCGTCTCCGAGCTACATATCCTCGCGGAACTCTGGTCATTGAATCAAATTAATCTTAATGAATAACTAATGGTTTCTCTTTTTTTAACCGCCCTTTTTCCCATTAATAACAAAACGGATTATTCCGATATATAAAATATAAATTCCAATGGCTTTTGCTACTATAACCTTCCCAACCACGATTTTATATTCTATTCTCCTCAGTTATTTCGCATAGAAATAACAAATTCTAACGATACTAAAAAAACAGTGGGTTCCATCGTTTCTATGGTTCCCTTTTTTTTAAACGGTGAGGCCCTCTCTATACACCGGAGCCCTTTCTTTCATTTCATCAAAAGTTATTGTGAACTTGTATAGTTCACATTCTTTGGCTCTACCTATCCATTATAGAGTAAATAGCTCTTTTCACAATAAGAGTTATTCATACAGTGACGGTATTTAATTATGAAAGTTGGCTAAGTATCTGACCCTTTAGTCCGTTCTTTTAAGATAAAGGAGCATAATCCTTTTTCTTTTTATTACTATTTCCTCCGCTTAATGGATAACCATTTGCTACCAATGGGGGAATTGCTTCTTCCAAATCCAATCTAGATGATTGGATTTGCACCAAAGGAAACCATAAATTCCATATACCATAGAAATCTAGGATCGAACTTCTCTACCCTATTCATTGGTACCGATCATGGATACTTCAAAAATTGTCGTCGTTGTTTGAACTCATGATCTGAACGAGTCGCACATACACCCTAGCACATGTTCCTCGACGCTGAGGACATCCTTTAAGCGCGGGCGTTTTTCTAGCATTTCGTATTGGCTGTCTTGCATTTCTAATAAGTTGTTTAACCGTTGGCATATCGTATGTATATAGAAAAAAAGGATTGGTTTAGATCGATCTTAACCTGATGATTCATCATCATGAAGTATTTCTATTTTCTATAAAATCACATAAAACTCGAATTTAGATTATAAATAAATTTACAAGAAGTCCAGCCATTACCAATCCTTAAACATTTCTGGAAACCATACCGGATCAGTATCGCAGTGCTCGTCAATCATTTCATCCCCTACAATATCGACAAGTCCATAAGCTTTGGCTTCGTCTGCTGACATAAAAACATCCCTTTCCATGTCTTCCGATACAACCCAAAAAGGCTTGCCTGTTCTTAGTGCATAAACCCTTGTGATCATTTCTCTAACTTTGTGTAACTCTTCAACTTCTAGTAAAAATTCTGGTGTCCTTGCACGATAATAAGCACTAGCGGGTTGGTGAAGCATAATCCTAGCGTGAGGGAATGCTATACGCTTGGTGGGCTCTCCTCCAAGGAGAATGAAAGAGGCCATGGAGGCAGCTATTCCGAGGCATATTGTATATATATCTGGTGTCACCGTTTGCATCGTATCAAAAATCGCCATTCCTGAGATTAGCCACCCGCCGGGGGAGTTTATAAACAAAAAAATATCGCTAATTCCATCTTCTATACTGAGATATACCATGAGACCTGTAATATGATTCGTGATCTCGCAACGAATCTCTTGACCTAAAAAAAGTGTCCTTTCTCGATACATAACATTGTATAAGTCAACCCAAGTCGCTTCTTCATCTCCGGGAATCCGGTAAGGTACTTTTGGAACACCAATGGGCATATTAGATTAATATTATTAAATTTAAGTAAGAAAACTACACTTTAATATGGAAACGTAAGAATGAAAGAGAAAAAATCCGCAGTTTATTATCTTCATTTTTTTCTTATTCTATAAGAATACTATAGATTGATTTTATTAATGCATAGATTGAAATAATACATAGATTGAAAGATTATACATATAAGGAAGGTAAGACAGATTGAATAAAGAAAAAGGAATCTGCGATTCGAATGATAAACAAAGAAAGAGGGATTAGGGATCTATTCTTCGTTTTTCCAAATAGCCCAAGCTACCCATTGCATATTGCCACTTATCGAGTATAGAATAGATCTGCTTCTCTTTCTTTTTACGAACAGAATAGCTTCTTTTAATGGAATGAAATAAATATTCACGCTTTCTGACACAGAATCCCCTAGAAGGGTTAGGTACATAGGATATGGATAGTCTTTTCCAATGCGATAAAATAAAGCGACATCGTGTCTATTTTTCTTTGCTAAAGGGGTATTTCCATGGGTTTGCCTTGGTATCGTGTTCATACTGTCGTATTGAATGATCCGGGTCGATTGCTTGCGGTGCATATAATGCACACAGCTCTAGTTTCTGGTTGGGCTGGCTCGATGGCTTTATATGAATTAGCGGTTTTTGATCCCTCTGATCCTGTTCTGGATCCAATGTGGAGACAAGGTATGTTCGTCATCCCCTTCATGACTCGTTTAGGAATAACCAACTCGTGGGGTGGTTGGAGTATTTCAGGGGGAACTGTAACGAATCCGGGTATTTGGAGTTATGAAGGTGTGGCAGGTGCGCATATTGTGTTTTCTGGCTTGTGTTTCTTGGCAGCTATCTGGCATTGGGTATATTGGGACCTAGAAATATTCTGTGATGAGCGGACGGGAAAACCTTCTTTGGATTTGCCCAAGATCTTCGGAATTCATTTATTTCTTGCAGGGGTGGCTTGTTTTGGCTTTGGTGCATTTCATGTAACGGGTTTGTATGGTCCTGGGATATGGGTGTCTGATCCTTATGGACTAACTGGAAAAGTACAAGCTGTAAACCCTGCGTGGGGTGCAGAAGGTTTTGACCCTTTCGTTCCGGGAGGAATAGCTTCGCATCATATTGCTGCGGGTACATTGGGGATATTAGCGGGCTTATTCCATCTTAGTGTCCGTCCGCCTCAACGTCTATACAAAGGATTACGTATGGGCAATATTGAAACTGTACTTTCCAGTAGTATCGCTGCTGTTTTTTTTGCAGCTTTCGTAGTTGCCGGAACTATGTGGTATGGATCAGCAACTACCCCAATCGAATTATTTGGGCCTACTCGTTATCAGTGGGATCAGGGATATTTTCAGCAAGAAATATATCGAAGAGTTAGCGATGGGTTAGCCGAAAATCTTAGTTTATCAGAAGCTTGGTCTAAAATTCCCGAAAAATTAGCCTTTTATGATTATATTGGTAATAATCCGGCAAAAGGGGGATTATTCAGAGCAGGCTCAATGGACAATGGGGATGGAATAGCTGTTGGATGGTTAGGACATCCCGTCTTTAGAGATAAAGAAGGACGCGAACTTTTTGTACGTCGTATGCCTACTTTTTTTGAAACATTTCCGGTAGTTTTGGTAGATGAAGAGGGAATTGTGAGAGCGGATGTTCCTTTTAGAAGAGCAGAATCCAAATATAGCGTTGAACAAGTAGGCGTAACGGTGGAGTTTTATGGTGGCGAACTTAATGGAGTAAGTTATTCTGATCCTGCTACTGTAAAAAAATATGCGAGGCGTGCCCAATTAGGGGAAATTTTTGAATTAGATCGAGCTACTTTGAAATCGGATGGTGTTTTTCGCAGCAGTCCAAGGGGTTGGTTCACTTTTGGTCATGCGACCTTTGCTTTGCTCTTCTTTTTCGGACACATTTGGCATGGGGCTCGAACCTTGTTCCGAGACGTTTTTGCTGGTATTGATCCAGATTTGGATGCTCAAGTGGAATTTGGAACATTCCAAAAAGTTGGGGATCCAACTACAAGGAGGCAGACAGTCTGATACCACATTGCTATGGTATCTTTCACCTCTCTTTTTTGATTTGATATGGGAAAATTCCCTGTCCTTTCTTTGACTCTTTTTTTATATGGGAAATGATCCCAAATGACAAGTGAATAGGTGTGGAAGTTATAATTGTAAATAAACCACGATCGAATCTATGGAAGCATTGGTTTATACGTTCCTTTTAGTTTCAACTTTAGGGATAATTTTTTTCGCTATCTTCTTCCGAGAACCACCTAAGGTTCCGACTAAAAAATGAAATAATTTAATTGAGGTAAGAAGTCTCCCAGATGGGGAGACTTCTTACTTCAATTAGTCCCCATGTTCTTCGAATGGATCTCTTAATTGTTGAGAGGGTTGCCCAAACGCGGTATATAAGGCATACCCAGTAAAGCTTACAAGTAAACCAGATATGGAGATGGCGACTAAAGTTGCTGTTTCCATTTTTATAGAATTTCAAGATTACAATGGATCTATGAAAAGATCGTGTATTTACAACTACAACGGAATAGTATACAAAGTCAACACCAATGATTAAATAGAATTTATGGCTACACAAACCGTTGAAGATAGTTCTAGACCTAGGCCAAAACGAACTGGCGCAGGTAGTTTATTGAAACCCTTGAATTCGGAGTATGGGAAAGTAGCTCCGGGTTGGGGGACTACTCCTTTTATGGGGGTTGCAATGGCTTTATTTGCGATATTCTTATCTATCATTTTAGAAATTTATAATTCTTCTGTTTTACTGGACGGAATTTTAATGAATTAGGTTTCTACTAACTAAAACTAGGAAATCATAGTTTTTCCATCCAAAAAAAGGCCTTTCTACTTTAAGCTCCACATTTCTAGACATTCTGGTAGTTCGATCGTGGATTTTTTTGTTTTGGTATTTCTGGAATATGAGTGTGTGACTTGTTAGAATTGATCCTATTGATAATACATAGAAAGGGCCTGTTATCTCTATCAAGATGATTCTAATTCGTCGGATATTATTTATTCTAGTATCTGGAACACGAAATACATAGAGTGGATCAAGAAAAAAAAGGAACTATGATTCATACTCACTATTTAGACCTCGCAACCAGATTGAAAAACAAAATTCAAGTAATTCTTAATAAAATAAAAAAAAGAAATTTTCTTCCTTCCAATTTTGTTTGTCCAAAAGACTACTTTTTTCTCTCTATTTTGTCGAGTCATTACACCCATTCAATAAATGATCATCAAGCGATTCTTATTCGAAGAACCCTTGCCTTTTGTTTAGCTTGAGACTCAATCATCGTGGCTCTAGTATGAATCTAAGGTTTTAATTGAACTGATTCATAGGATCGCAACAAGATAATTTCTATCAGAAAACCACTATTTTTTGATTTTCCTAGGAAAATCAAATAGAGAAGAGAAAAGTCAAGAGGCCTCTAATGATCAACATAAGGGAAAGAAAGACAGATGAGCCAACTTGAGATTTTTTGGCATTATCATCACAAAGAATAAATTCTGGATTTTTCTTATTTCATATCTTCAAGGCAAATCGTGCCAATCCCGTGGCTGATGAAGTTTTGAACCTTTTTTCTAATATCCATTGAAAATTTGTGTGTTTCTGCTTGAGCCGTACGAGATGAAATTCTCATATACGGTTCTCGGAGGGGGAGTCGGGCTAGTTACCTATCTCAATAAAGTATATGATTGGTTTGAGGAACGTCTTGAGATTCAGGCAATTGCAGATGATATAACTAGTAAATATGTTCCTCCTCATGTCAACATATTTTATTGTTTAGGGGGAATTACACTTACTTGTTTTCTAGTACAAGTTGCTACCGGTTTTGCTATGACTTTTTATTACCGACCAACCGTTACAGAGGCTTTTTCCTCCGTTCAATATATAATGACGGAGGCCAACTTTGGTTGGTTAATCCGATCAGTTCATCGATGGTCAGCAAGTATGATGGTTCTAATGATGATCCTGCACGTATTTCGTGTGTATCTCACAGGTGGATTTAAAAAACCTCGCGAATTAACTTGGGTCACAGGTGTGGTTTTGGCTGTATTGACTGCATCCTTTGGTGTAACTGGTTATTCTTTGCCTTGGGATCAAATTGGTTATTGGGCAGTCAAAATTGTGACAGGTGTACCTGAAGCGATTCCGGTAATAGGATCCCCTTTAGTGGAGTTATTACGCGGAAGTGCTAGTGTAGGTCAATCCACTTTGACTCGTTTTTATAGTTTACATACCTTTGTACTGCCTCTGCTTACCGCCGTATTTATGTTAATGCACTTTCCAATGATACGTAAGCAAGGTATTTCGGGTCCTTTATAGGGAACACATATCATACAGAATTCTAATTCTCATATATCATATTGGGTAGGTTGTGGTATTTCATTGCTACAAACATGGGTTATTGTAAAATAAGACATGTCATTTGGATACTTCTCTTCAACTCCGAATTATTTTGATACAAATAGTTGAAGTTAATTTTACGAAAGAAAAAAAGGCGGATTATGGGAGTGTGTGACTTGAATTATTAATTTAGCCATGCAGATAGAGAATTGGATCTGCCGCATTAGACTTCACGACCAAAGGTGTCTCCGCATCCAATCAACACGTAAGTCCCCTATCTAGGAAGGATAGGCTGGTTCACTCGAGGAGAATATTTTCTATGATCATACCCCAAACATATCATCCATGAACAGGCTCCGTAAGATCCCATAGCGTATAAATAGAATAAGTCGTGTGATATGATCCAATTCTATATTATTACACTTACTTTTTATTATAGTATGGAAATGCATTCATTTTCTTTGCATCGATTTCGATCCGCAATACTATCGGAGTAAAAGAAGGGATCTAAGGAAGAACGTAGGCTAAACTTTTAGATTTTTTATTAGTAACAAGTAAATACTTTGTTTGGACGTAAGAAACTTTAGATATTGAGGGGATAAACACCAACTAATCAAGAGACAATCCACAAAGCAATTGATCATGATCAAATTTGTAAGCCCACTTGGATATTGAGCATTTACGCATAAGAATAAGATTCTTTTCTATGAGTAGTTATAGGCGCTATTTTGGAAAAGATAATCTGATAAAGCTTTTCTTACCTTGAGTCATTGAGTCATTATATACCCCTATTCTATTGTAGATCCTCCACGGTCTTATTTCTTTCACTCTTGCTCGAGCCGGATGATGAAAAATTCTCATGTCCGGTTCCTTTGGGGGATGGATCCTAAAGAATTCACCTATCCCAATAACAAAGAAACCTGACTTAAATGATCCTGTATTAAGAGCAAAATTAGCTAAAGGGATGGGGCATAATTATTACGGGGAACCTGCGTGGCCCAACGATCTTTTATACATTTTTCCAGTAGTAATTCTAGGTACTATTGCATGTAATGTAGGTTTAGCGGTTCTCGAGCCGTCAATGATTGGTGAACCGGCGGATCCGTTTGCAACACCTCTGGAAATATTACCCGAGTGGTACTTTTTTCCCGTATTTCAAATACTTCGTACAGTACCCAATAAGTTATTGGGCGTTCTCTTAATGGTTTCTGTGCCAACGGGCTTGTTGACAGTACCCTTTCTAGAGAATGTCAATAAATTCCAAAATCCATTTCGTCGCCCAGTAGCTACGACCGTTTTTTTAATTGGTACTGTAGTAGCTCTTTGGTTAGGTATTGGAGCAACATTACCCATCGATAAATCCTTAACTTTAGGTCTTTTTTAGGTATTTTTCGGGTTGATTAATTCAACCGTGAAGTCCCTTGCATGGGTATCTAGGAAATAGTTACTTCCAAGTGAATCTTCCCTAGATACCTAAAATCTATTTTATTATGATCCATTTCGCGAAAATATAGATTGTCCCAAAGATGCAAAATAGTTTTCTTTTTATTCTAACTCGAAAAAGAAGAAGAGGAAAAAATTGCAATGGATTTAAAGCGAGAACTTGTTCTTTGGTAAATCAATTGGGAGATGCTTCTCTAGAGTGTCCCATATCAGTTTTCCATCTTCCATACGAAAGCTGTCAATTCTCATAAGATCTTCTTCAGTCTTACTCAAAAGGTCCAATAGTGTATGTATATTGGCCCTTTTGAGATAATTATACGTTCTAGAAGGCAATTCTAATTGATCAATAAAAATATAATTCAATGGAATTCCTTTTTTGTTTTTCTTTAGATTTAGATTAGTTAATCTTTTTTGAAGGGTTAATAAAAGGGGTGGAGTAAACCTGTTTTTATTTTCTTGGAAACTAGTGCCCTCTTCCTCTGCGTGTAGAAAAGGAAGAAATAAATCAATCAAATTACGAGAAGCTTCATAAAGCGCTTCTTTAGGGGTTAAACTTCCATTCGTCCATATTTCTAGAAAAAGTATCTCATGTTTTTCATTTCCATTCCCACAAGAAAAAATACTATAATTTACATTTCGAACAGGCATGGATACAGCATCTATAGGATAACTTCCATCCTGAGAGTTTTTTCGGAGTTCCGTATGATATCCGCGATCTCTCTTGATCTGTAACTCAATACAGAAATCAATGGGCTCTCTCAAGTTAGCTATAGGTTGTGTCGTATCAACGATTTCTACAGAAGGAGGTAAAACGATATCTTGAGCAGTTATGTATCTAGGACCTTTGACGCAAATTGATGCGTCTCTAACTCCATAGAGATTACTTCTCAATACAATTTCTTTCAAATTTAGTAAAATTTCTTGTATGGATTCTTCAATACCTACTATTGTAGAATATTCGTGTGGCACATTCCCAAATTTTGCGCGTGTGATACATGTTCCTTCTATTTCCCCAAGTAAAGCTCTTCGCAAGGCAATACCGACAGTATCTGCTTGACCTTTTCTAAGCGGGGACAGAATGAAACGACCATAATAAAGACGCTTACTATCTACTCTTGATTCAACACACTTCCACTGTAGTGTTTGGGTGGATCCTGTTACCTCCTCTCGAACCATAATAGACTAGTATTATTATTTAATCATTGAATCGTTTATTTCTCTTGAAAGCGATTTAATTATTTTACAGACGTCTTTTTTTAGGAGGTCGACATCCATTATGCGGCATAGGTGTTACATCGCGTATACAACTTAACCGTACACCACTTTTAGCAATGGCTCGTAATGCGGCATCTCTTCCGCTACCAGCACCTTTTACCATAACTTCTGCTCGTTGCAAACCCACTGTACGAATAGCATCTACTGCTGTTCTTTGACCCGCATAGGGTGATGCTTTTCTTGAGCTTTTGAATCCACAAGTACCCGCGGAGGACCAGAAAATCACCCGACCTTGCGGGTCTGTAACAGTTATAATGGTATTGTTGAAACTGGCTTGAACATGAATAACCCCTTTTGTTATTCTACGTGCACTCTTCCGTAAACTAAAACGGGCATTCCTACGCAAACCAATACGCACTTTCTTACGTGAACCTATTTTTGGTATAGCTTTTGTCATATTTTATTATCTCATAAATATGAGTTAGAAATAACAAAAAGAAAAAAAGATACAAAGATATCCGTTTCAGGGTAAAATATATCCTTTACTTAAAATTTTTTATTTGAAATTTGGACATTTCCGTGGGTATTTTTTTTTACTTTTTAAAGAGGAAAGCTCCTTTTTTCGAAAGATTACCCCTGTCTTTGTTTATGCTTCGGATTGGAACAAATGACTCTAATTCGCCCACGCCTACGAATCAGTCGACATTTAGTACAAATTTTGCGAACGGAAGCTCTTATTTTCATATTTAGGTATTTTTTTCTTAAACTATAAATCTACTCTTTGAAAAAAAAAAAATAAGTCTCTTCACTTAAATTTTGAAACTTGGAATTTATTACTTTATAAAAACCTAATCCTTTGAATCTTTGGTATCCTTCAAATCCTCAGTATCCGTCGAGTCTTCGGTACGTTTCGAATCCTTATGGGGAAGTCTATAAATTATCCGTCCCTTGCTTGAATCATAACGACTTACTTCAATTTTGACCCTATCCCCCATCAGTATTCGTATAGAACTAGACCGGATCTTTCCTGAAATATAGCCCAGGATGATGGTATTATTCTCTAGGCGAACGCGGAACATTCCGTTGGGTAGGGCTTCCGTAACTAAACCTTCGAAAATAACTTTTGCTTCTCTCGGGTTTTTTTTTCTCTCCTTTTTTTTTTCTGTCATATTTTTTTCTCCTATTTTTCGATTTTTATTTTCAAAATAGGACGTTTGAGATAGAATTCGGGTACTATAGGTGGGCCCATTACCATATATAACATAAGACTTCTCCCCCAATTCTGTTTAGTCGAGCCTCTCGATCTGTCATTATACCTTGAGAGGTAGAAAGAATAGCAATTCCCATTCCGCCCAAAACCTTAGGAATTCCTTGATAGTTGGCATAAATTCGTAAGCCGGGTCGGCTGATACGCTTTAAAAAGGTTCTAGTTCTATATATTCCCTTTCTAGTCTTTCTCTTTTGATATCGTAACGTTGAAACCAAGAAATATCTGTTACTTTCCTGATGTTTCCGAACACTTTCAATAAAACCCTCTCGTAGAAGTATTTTTACAATGTTTTCGGTAATATTTGTAGATACTACTCGAACAGTTCCTTTTTTATTCATGTCTGCGTTTCTTATAGAGGTTAGTAAATCAGCAATAGTGTCCTTGCCCATAAGACTCTAATTCTAGGTTCCTCCTAATTTTTCTATAATCAACATGTTTTTTCTTTTCTTTAAATTTTGGATTTTAAAGCATATACGTGAGACACAATCTACTAATTTTTTCTTTGATTTATATCTTGTCTACTAGTATTTATAATACTTCAGGAGCTAATGAAACTATTTTAGTAAAATTCAATTCTCTCAATTCCTCGGCAATTGCGCCAAAAACTCGAGTTCCTTTTGGATTTCCTTTTTGATCAATGATAACTGCTGCATTGTCATCATAGCGTATTATTATACCGTCTTTGCATTTGAATTCTTTACATGTACGTACAATTACAGCTCGAATTACTTCGGATCTTTCTAGAGGCATTTGGGGCAATGCCTCTTTGATTACAGCAACAATAACATCACCAATACGAGCATATCGTTGATTACCAGCAGCTCCTATGACTCGAATACACATCAATTTTCGAGCTCCACTGTTATCCGCTACATTTAAAAGGGTCTGAGGTTGAATCATATTATTTTGATTTCAATTTGTTATTTCATTTCAATGCAAAAAAAGGGATGAAATAAATATTGTCTTTCCAGAAAGAAAAACCTATGGTTTTTTATCTTCAATACTCCTTTTTGGGGTTCTATATCTCTAATCGAAGAAATTGACTTCGTATGGGCATTTTACTGGCAGCTATGGAGATAGCTGCTCTAGCTACAGTTTCGGATATTCCGCTCATTTCATAAAGTATTCGACCTGGTTTAACAACGGCTACCCAATATTCGGGGGATCCCTTTCCTGAACCCATACGTGTTTCTGTGGGTCTCATTGTAACAGGTTTGTCGGGAAATATACGTACCCATATTTTTCCACCACGACGTGCATATCGTGTCATTGCTCTTCGTCCTGCTTCTATCTGTCTCGCCGAGATCCAAGCGGGTTCAAGTACTTGAAGAGCATATCTACCAAAACAAATACGATTGCCTCGGCAGGATTTTCCCTTCATTCTTCCTCTATGTTGTTTACGAAATCTAGTTCTTTTGGGGTTATAGTCGATGGTTTTTTCTTAGTTCCATCTCTACTGCAAAACTGGACATGAGAGTTTCTTCTCATCCAGCTCCTCGCGAATGAAATGAGAAAGCGTGCAAATTTCTCTAATTCCATAATATTTTGGAATATTATGGATAAATACATATCAATATATAATAGAAAAATTTAGGTTTTTTTTGAATTTCTTAAAATAAAAAATATATAGTAAAGAAATAAGATATAGAATATATCCAAATGCTATATTTCCATATAATGTAATCTATCTCTTTTTAAGGAATCCCCTTTTTTTACTCTTATTGAATCGTGGTAAAGTATTCTAATCCAATAAAGATTTCGCGGGCGAATATTTACTCTTTCCTGTCTTATTTGTTAATTTATAACCTTACCAAATAAAGCAATTTTTTTGGTTTGTTCCGCCATCCCACCCAATGAAGTATTAAGATTCTTTTCAAAAAAAATCCTATGCAGTCATAGGTTTTGTCGTTCCCACAGCTTCTCCTTTAATGGTTAGGTTTGAATCCTGCAATGGAGCTTCCAAAAAATTTCTTTCCGAGTCAATTTTCTCAGTTTTATTAACCCGAGCTGCTCTTTATTATTGCTTAAAATTTTTATTTATTCTTTCAAAAGTTGCCATTTTGAATTCTTTTCTTTCTTCTTTTTTAATATTTTATTATATTGATGCTTTATCACATTGCCTTTTATGATGTAATTCATAGACCATACATATTGGAATCCTATATCCTTCTTATTCTTCTTCCTTCTATCTATCATCCCTCCTTTTATCCACATCCCTTTAGTTTTGCTTCACAACCTAGAATCTGGTTTCTTTTTTAGAGAAAAAAATGCAGTTGCTACAACTATATGATGAATCCACTTATTTATGATAGATGTATTTATTCACATAGTGACTGTTTCTTAGTTAGGATCTCGACAATACGAAGCAATAGGTTGGTTATTAGTTAATTTTCTATAATTACTAAGTTTTTTCTATTTTTAGTAGGGTTCAGTCAATTTTTTTTTATCTCCATTTTTCACCCTGAAGAAAAAACTAACGAGTCACACACTAAGCATAGCAATTATATTAAAATAAAAGATTTTTAAATTTTCATTAAATCTTATAGAAAGAGGTATAATTTCTTCTTTTTTTTCAGAGATTTCGGGAAAAATAAGGCTCTTTTTTTTATTTTTTATTGTATCACTGGACAGAATGGGAAAACAAGCTTAGTTATTCTTCTTCTACGAATATCCAAATTTTTACACCTAATACTCCATAGATAGTGCGAATTGGATAGCAGCAATAATCAATTTTAGCGCGAATTGTTTGGAGGGGAAGTCTGCCTTTTTTGATGCATTCGGCACGTGCAATTTCTTTCCCTGCTAGACGACCTGCAATTTTGATTTTTACTCCTTTTATATCTGCTTTTTTAGTTAATTCAATGGCTTTTTTCATTGCCTTTCGGAATGAAACTCTATTTTTTAATTGGAAAGCTATATATTCGGCAAGAATGTTAGGTTGTCTATAAGGTTCTTTAACTTTTTCAATAGCAATATTAAGTCTATGGTTTACAGAATTAACTTCCTTTTTGAGATCTTTTTCTAATTCTTCGATTGTTCCTTTTTTCTTTAATAAATTTGGGAATCCAATATGGATTATGACGTGGATTGTATCAATTTCTTTTTGAATTTCTATATGTGTAATTACTTCGGAACTTGAGTCTGCTTCTATTTTTCTATTCCAGCCTTTTTTCCTGTTCTTTTGTATATAGTTCTTGATACAATTCCGTATTTTGTTATCTTCCTGTAGCCCTTCAGAATAATTTTTTGGTTGTGCGAACCAAAAGGAATGGTGATTTTGGGTTGTACCAAGTCTGAAACCGAGTGGATTTATTTTTTGTCCCATATTTTTTCTATTCTATTTTTTTACTGGGAATCGAAATCTTAGATTGATTTAAAGATTATTTAGATTTCTTTACTATATATTATTTAGATTTCTTTACTATATTTAGTACAATTGTTATATGACACATGGTTTTTTTTATAGCAGAACTACGCCCTCGAGCCCTAGGTCTTAATTTTTTCATAATAGTACTCCTACTGACTTCGGCTTTAGTGATGAATAAACTGGCTTTGTCGAAATCCCTATAATGAGTAGCATTTGCTGCTGCCGAATAAACCAACTTTAAGATGGGATAAGATGCTCGATAAGGCATGAGGTTCAGTATCATAACGGTTTCCTCGTAGTAACGCCATCGAATCTCATCAAGAACTCTTTGTGCTTTGAAAACAGACATATGTATGCGTTTTTGTGCTTTGAAAACCCGTTCGAACTTAAGTAGACGATCGGTTGGAACTTTTCTTGCGAGTTTCCTTAGTTCGTTCTTGTTCTTCTTTATCCTAGGGGTATACTTTACCAATTTGAAACTTGTCATAAATAAGGTTATTATCCGCCTACCTTTACTTTATTTGAATCCTAAAAATTTTGTTTATTCTGAATCTTTCTATTCTGAATTCAGTTAACGACGAGATTTAGTATCCTTTCTTGCACTTTCATAACTCGTGAAATGCCGAGTAGGCACGAATTCCCCCAATTTGCGACCTACCATAGGATTTGTTATGTAAATAGGTATATGTTCCTTTCCATTATGAATCGCTATTGTATGGCCAACCATTGCGGGTAGAATGCTAGATGCCCGGGACCACGTTACTATTGTTTCTTTCTCCTCCTTCATATTGACCTTTTCTATTTTTGCCAATAAATGACGAGCTACAAAAGGATTCGTTTTTTTTCGTGTCACAGCTAATTACTCCTTTTTTAATTTTAAAGAGTGGCATCCTATGTCCACTTTCTCGATCAAGGTATGGGGGTCAGAATAAATAGAATAATGATGAATGGAAAAAGGAGAAAATCCTTTAGCTGGATAAGGGGCGGATGTAGCCAAGTGGATCAAGGCAGTGGATTGTGAATCCACCATGCGCGGGTTCAATTCCCGTCGTTCGCCCATCGCATTATTGCAAATTCCAAAAATGCAATTTTCCATATTCCTAGTTAGGTATTTACTTACGGCGACGAAGAATAAAATTATCACTATATTTTTTCCTTTTCCTAGTTCTTCTTCCAAGCGCAGGATAACCCCAAGGGGTTGTGGGTTTTTTTCTACCAATGGGGGCTTTCCCTTCACCGCCCCCATGGGGATGGTCCACAGGGTTCATAACTACCCCTCTTACTACGGGGCGTTTACCTAGCCAACACTTAGATCCGGCTCTACCCAAACTTTTTTGGTTCACCCCAACATTACCCACTTGTCCGACTGTTGCTAAGCAGTTTTGGGATACCAAACGGACCTCCCCAGATGGTAATCTTAAAGTGGCCGATTTACCCTCTTTTGCAATCAGTTTCGCTACAGCACCTGCTGCTCTAGCTAATTGCCCACCCCTTCCACGTGTGATTTCTATGTTATGTATGGCCGTGCCTAAGGGCATATCGGTTGAAGTAGATTCTTCTTTTTTCTCAAAAAACCCCTTCCCAAACTGTACAAGCTTCTTCCAAAGCATACGGCTTTCTAGATGTATATGACGATCTCTAGACAGATGGATCTTATATGAATCGTATGATGAAGTACCACATGAGTGGATATATAGAAAAGGAATCCAAATCTGCCGAATCGCTCATGTTATGATCTTCTACATCCTAGGTCTCTGCGTTCCGTCATCTGGCTTATGTTCTTCATGTAGCATTCAGATCGAATGACTCTATGAAATTACGTCGATACTTCCACATATTATGGGTAACGTAGGAGACATCCCTATTTTCACCCGGGGGTCTTAATTACCACTGCTTAGCTTTCAATTCGCCTTTGACCATCAAATTAAATGTGAATAACCCGTCCTCCTCTCTTTGAAACAAGGGGCGCTTCCGGTTCTGTGCGTGCTTCAAACAATTTTGTCTTCTCCATATTACCATATCTCTAGAGTCAATAATTTTCTATGAGGAACTACTGAACTCAATCACTTGCTGCCGTTACTCAACAGTTTTCTGTTGAGGTCTATCCCGTAGAGGTAGTCAAATTGGATCAGTGATCGATTTCTAGGTTTCGTCGTAAACCTAATTGGTTACTTCCAATTACGTAAATCAATAGTTCAAACCGCACTCAAAGGTAGGGCATTTCCCATTGATATAGGAACTTTTGTACCAGAAACAATAGTATCTCCAATTATAGCCCCTCTGGGATGTAAAATATATCTCTTCTCACCATCCCCATAGTGTATGAGACAAATGTATGCATTTCGATTAGGGTCGTATTCTATGGTTACGATTCTACCAGATATGTCTTTTTGATTCCGTCGAAAATCGATTTTACGGTATAGGCGCTTATGACCTCCCCCTCTATGCCTTGCGGTAATGATTCCTCTGGCATTACGACCTTTACCACAACGGTGCCGTCCATGGATCAATTTATTTCGTGGATTAGATTTCACTTGCCTGTCTACGGTTCCCTTGCGTGTGCTCGGGATAGGTGTTTTGTATAAATGTTTCGCCGTATTATTAAGTATTCTCCTTTAGTTCTTTTCTCTATCTAGAAGTGGAATAGAATAACCCGGTTGAAGGGTAATGATCATACGTCTGTAATGCATTGTATGTCCCAGAATAGGTCCCATTCTTCTACCCTTTCCGGGTAGTCGATGGCTATTCACAGCTACTACCTTAACACCAAAGAAGAGTTCGACCCAACGCTTTATTTCTGTCTTAGTGAATCCCGATTCGACATTAGAAGTATATTGATTCTTTCCCAATAAACGAAGACTCTTTTCTGTAAATACTGCGTATTTGATTCCATCCATAAATCAACTTTCCCTCCTATGCTCTGAGTTCCAGTATCGATAAGAATTCGAGTTCTTATTGTTCTTATGTTATGGTATGAATATACCATACCAATTCGTTATGTATGGATGATGGATGAGATTCCGTGGATAGAGAGCCAGTTCCAATAGACTTATGGAACGTTCCCGTTCGCGTGCATCCAGCAGGAATTGAACCCGCAAATTTACCAATTATGAGTTGGGCGCTTTAACCATTCAGCCATGGATGCTTAACAGGGATCATCGTACATCGTAAATAACCAATTTTCATATAGAAAGACATATCATAGAAAAATGAAATCGAAAATATTCGGAGATGGCAAATATTCGGAGATGACTATGAAAACACCTCTCTGGATCCTCGAATTGAAAGAGAGATTGAGAGGGATCAAGAATCCTAATTCTCGCTATTTGGAATGGATCCAATTCTATTGAGTCTGACTCATAGTGATCATTTCTCTTTAGCAAAGAATGACCTTGGTTATCAAAGGATTGAACAACCGGGATCCATTTACTTATGATACCTAGTTGACATTGCTAACAAGGATCTAATGAATTATGAGTTTAATAGATCCTCTTTAGCAGAAAGACGTATATTCCTTGCTCATTATCAGACAATCACTTATTCCCAAACCTCGTGTGGGGCTAATCGTTTTCATTTACCATCTCATGGAAAACCCTTTTCGTTCCGCTTAGCCCTATCGGGTATTTTAGTGATAGGTTCTATAGGAACTGGACGATCCTATTTGGTCAAATACCTAACGAAAAATTCCTATTTTCCTTTCATTAAGGTACGAGGGCTTCTTATTCCACAAGAACGAAAGCACCTTCTCATTCTTTCATATACTAGGGGTTTTTACTTGGAAAAGACAATGTTCCATACTAAAGGATTCGGGTTCATAACCACGAGTTCCAGTGCACTAGATCTTGTAGCACTTAGCAACGAGGCCCTATCCATTAGTATTCCACATAAGAAATCCATTATAGAAACTAATACAATTAGATTAGCTCTTCATAGACAAACTTGGGGTTTGCGAGCCAAGATAAGACCGGCTCGGGATCATGGGACCTTTTTCTATCAGATAGGAGGGGCTCTTGTACAAAATAGACTTCTAAGTAATAACCCCATAGATCCTATATCTATCTATATAAAGAGGCAATCGTGTCAGGAAGCGGGTTTTTCTTTGGCCAAACGGTACTTCGAACTTGGAACGAGCATGAAGAGATTAACGAGACTTCTTTCTCTTTTGAGTTTTTCTGGCGGACCGGTCGCGCAAGATCTTTGGTCTTCCCCCGGAACCGATGAAAAAGTGGGTCGCTTCTCATGGACTCGCTCAGAATGATTCTTCTCTATCTATAGTTCATGGCCTATTAGAAGTAGAAGGTGCTCTGGTGCAATCCTTACCGACAGAAAAAGATTGTAGTCGGGTTGATAATAATCGAGTGCCATTACTTCGTCGGTCCGAACCAAGGAATCCGTTAGAAATGTTTTGAAATGGATATTGTTCTCTCTTTGATCAGGGATTGCTATATGAAAAGAAGTGGAGTTTGAAAAAGGGAACGGAATGGTCAAACCGGAACTGCTAGAGGAACGAATTTTCAATAGCATAACTTGGGCTCCTAGAATATGGGGCCCTTGGGACAATCTATTTGATTGCAGGGACAGGTACGCTGAATATGACTGGGGATTTTCCTATGGGTATTGGAGCGGGTCCAAGCAGATTAAAGAGGATGAGTTGTCAGAGATTGCTATTTATTCGAATTATTTCTGGTATATTTATCATAAAAAGGAGGAGGTGCAAGAGACTGATTCGACCTTCTTGCAGAGTGGAACAATGCAGTACCAGACACGAGATAGATCTTTAAAAGAAGAAGGCTTTTTTCGAATAAGCCAATTGATTTGGGACCCTTCGGATCCATTCTTTTTCCTATTCAAAGATCGGGCCTTTGTCTCTGTGTTTTCACGTCGAGAATTCTTTTCTTTGCAGATGAAGAGATGGCAAAGCGGCTTAGTACCAGTACCTGGAGAAAAAAGCCTCCTAAACATATGGCTA